AATTTCAGTGTGCGAATCGAGGTTCATATTCTAAAACTTATTTGATTTTATCGATTTTTCGAATTTTTTCTTGACGAAATTATCCATTTTCGAGGATATTATTATATAAAGGATCTTATCGAAAGCTTACAGCAGCTTGCCAAACAAAAGCTAAGAGAAAAAAAAGCACAGGTATGACTGGCATAACATCTACGATTGGATTCAAAAAAGCATAGGCTTCGGGCAATTTGCCGAAGAAAAAACTACTCGAATAAGGGGAAGAATTAATACAGATACAGATCAAACTAACGATATTAAGCATAACAGACGTTTTGGTCTTGGAGATAATTGCATTTTCATTGAGTTTTTGATATAAGTAAAAAGTAAGAAAGTCAGTAAGGTAGACAAAAAATTCTTCTTTTTCTTTGTACCCACTCAATCAAAAATCCTCCAATTCTCAAAGGAGAATAGAAGAAAAGATACTTTCATACAATATCTTAATTGAATTCTATGTAATGATCAATAAATTTTGTTGAATTCTATATCTATATATATCAAAATGATAGTACCAATATATTCGATATATATATCGATTTTGGGCTGGAGTTGACAAAAAACTAATACCAATATTATTTTTCTTGGTCTAGGTTTGAAATTGAAATGGGGCGTGGCCAAGGGGTAAGGCAACGGGTTTTGGTCCCGCTATTCGGAGGTTCGAATCCTTCCGTCCCAGCGTGGATCCATTATTTTATGCTCCATTATTCTCTTAGAAAGAAGTAAGGGAAAGAGTTAATCCATATTAATTTAAATACCACAGTTCTATATGAAATGGAGCCAATGCTTTTTCGTTGAATCGCTTTTTTTTTATTAGATAGTTCGTGCTTGACTTTAATTTCAAAATTTTAAATCTATGTAACGATTGAGGTAGGGGTGATTTATCTTCCCTCTTTGATTTTATTTACTTTATGACAAGAAGTGATTATTGAAATATTACTCAATCCCATGTTAAACAAAATACATATCATTTCCTCGTTTAAAATGAGGAAATGTTTCGCTTATACGGTCTCGATCGTTCTATTTCAATGACAAGAAATTTTGGTTTTTTGTGAAAACCATTTGTGATCCCTTAAATTATTTAAACTGAAATTATTTCAATTCTATATTGAATTCTATATTGTTAGAATATCTATAACAGAGACAACTCCTCAGTCTATCTGATAGAGAGGAAAATCCCTCCCTTCTCAACTTACATCATTTTTTATACATCTTATGAAAAAAGATTAATTTCTTTCTTCTTTTCTTGGTCTCTTTATCCATTAAAAAAAAGTAAAAAAGAAAGACCTACCCTCCTATAAGATATAAGATCAAAGGTGATCCTTATTATCCAATTTATCCAATTTTTGTCAAATTGAATCAAATGAAATAATGATGTCCAAATCGGAAACTTTTTCAATTTCAATTCGAAATCGTTTTTTTTAATATTTTTAATCATTCCTTGTAAGTAGAATCAAAATCTTTTGTACTCAATAAAGTAGGAAATTGTTTAATCAATCCTATTGAGTTACTTGAAGATGGAGATTCAACAAGTGAGTTCTTTCTATATTTCATTCTATTACCTATCTATTATTAATGGATGTTAAAGATGCTGTGTTGCTAAGACTTTTTTCAGAAAAATAGTTTCACATATCATATATGGAAGAAAAAATCTAGATTCCAATGTCTATGGACAGCTGAAGCAATGACTATTCATGATTCCATGATTGAATCAATTTCATACCGGTTCCAAATTCGAGGAATATTATGGTAAAACTTCGTTTGAAACGATGTGGTAGAAAGCAACGTGCGACTTGAAGGACAGAACCTATTGTGGATTTTTATATTCACCATTTTCGATTTATCTAGGAATGAGGGTGCTCTTGGCTCGACATTATTTGTTCTGTTACACTTGAACCCTTCGTTTTTGTTGGGTTCTAAATAGTCCACGACGGAGCTCGAGTCGAAAGGATGAATTCATTTCTCGGGGGTAATAATCTAAGGTTAAATGCCAATCAATCCATTGGAACAACTTCGTAAATGTATGTTCCGTATATAGAAATCGAAAGGATCCAATTTGAGCAAGTTTCTAATTCACAATTCAAAAGCAAAACTTGTTGGAATTGATCAAACCCTTTCGATTCTTTCAAAGTGTATCACGCGGGAATCAACTGGCCATGGGATTCTTTGAAATCAAAAAGTGGTATGTTGCTGCCATTTTGAAGGGATTAACAAGCACCGAAGTAATGTCTAAACCCAATGATTCAAAATAAGGATAAAGGATCTAAAAACAAGGAAGTACCTTTTTTGAATTTGAATTGGATGGATAATCTGAATAACTGGATCCGACTAAAGAATTCAAATAGAATTTTAAACGAGATAAACAAAAAGGGGGTAAAGACCACTCAATAAATGAAATTGACTAAAGATTTTTCCTTTGCGCGATTTGAGAATTATACAACTTGAGTTATGAGTACGGATGGTTTCT